ATGCTAGAATCGACAATTAAAGCATCTGAGGCTGCATTAATCGGGGATACACGACAGAAGGAATTGCTTTATTTATAAACTTCACCTTCAACAAGCGTAGAGTTATTGAAAATCTTTCTATTCCGGCTAATGTGTCTTTCTCCTAAAACTTGAGAAGTGGCAAATAAAAAAATCAAATCACACCATCTCTATAATAAGTAAATGCCTCTTTTTCTCCTGAAGTTGTTGGAATTATTCGTAATAAGATATTGGCTACAATTGAAAAGGTCTTATCAATAAAATTTCCAGTTATGGGGGATCTAGACATAGATAGCAATCCATTTTTTAATTTCTTTTAATTACTTCTCATGAGAAAACGATCCCACAAAAAAAGTAATTGTACAGTACGAAATAACATAAAAGGAGACTCAACTCATAAAAAACGATATACCGATCATTCGAGTCGTTCCAATCCATTGATTTAAGCCGGTATAGATATCAGAAAAAGACTGGGACGCCATCTTCGTAAACATGAATAGATAGATATTTTTATTGTTTTTAACAAAGAGTTTTTCACAAAAACAAAAAAATTTTGCCCCCAGCCCCGGAGGAAAGGTCTTTATTTGATTAAAAGTTTGATATTTTTATAGTTAGAATTGATTGTACGTACCGTACCTATCCAACAATCTAATATGAATGACTCGCGATTCACTCAGTTTCTGGGCCATAATTATTATGTAATTATGTAGGAGAGATGGCCGAGTGGTTCAAGGCGTAGCATTGGAACTGCTATGTAGGCTTTTGTTTACCGAGGGTTCGAATCCCTCTCTTTCCGGTTTCATTGATGACTTGGTATTTTTTTTTTTTTTATTCTTCACGTCCAGGGTTACGCCCCGGATCATTAGATAAAAATCCGAAGATGAAAAGAGAAACAAAGAATATCACTATTGTGTAAACAAAGAGTTTGAGAGTAAGCATTACACAATCTCCAAGACCTTAACTTTTTTTTGGAAAAAAGAAAAATAAAATCGATTCTCTAATCCAGTAGGAATTAACTTAAATCTTAAATAAGGAATACAAATATTTTTATACCACTAGGGTTAAATAGAATGTAAAAAAGTTCAGAATGAGGAAATGGGATAATTCATATTTTTCGCGTCTATACAATAACTTCAATGTTTGAATTGAGGGCTTTTATTATAAGACTTATCTGATCTTATCAATTGCTATAATTTTTTTCATCGAATAAATCATGAATTCTTCTAGGACTAAAGATTTTATCGAAAACTTATAGCAGCTTGCCAAACAAAGGCTAATAGAAAAAAGAGGACAGGGATTACGGGCATAACATCTACTATTGGATTCAAAAAAGCGTAGGCTTCAGGCAATTTTGTAAAGAAAAAACTGCTTGAATAATGGGCAGAATTAAGACAGATCCAAATCAAACTAAAAAAATTAAGCATAACAAACATTTTGTTCTTGAAGATAATTGTATTTTGACTGGGTTATTTAATATGTTATTGATATCAAAATTGATATAAAATAAATAATAAATAAAGTAAGGTAGACCAAAAACCTTTCTTTATTTCAATTTACCCAATCAAAAATCCTTCAATTCTCAAATCAAAAAGAATAGAAGAAATCATATTTTCATACAATATCTTAATTGAATTATATATTATGATCAATAAATGAAGTTTAATTCTATATCTATAGATATCAAAATCCGAACAACAAGCTAATCTATTTCATAGTGGGCGAGACTTGACAAAAAAGCAATACCAAGAAATATTCGAAATAGATATTAGAATATTTCTATATTATATAAGGTATTATAAGACAAAAAAGCAATACCAAGAAATATTCTAATACTGTATTATAAGGTATTATAAGATAAAAAAGCAATACCAATATAATAATATTGTATTATAAGAATAGAACAAAACAGAATATTCTAATATATATTATATTAGAATATATATTGGGTTGAATAGCAATAGAAATGGGGCGTGGCCGAGTGGTAAGGCAACGGGTTTTGGTCCCGCTATTCGAAGGTTCGAAACCTTCCGTCCCAGAGCATACCTATTCTTTATATCAAAATAAAGATTTCCTTTTTGAATTGAACAACCCTCTATTTCTATTATAGTGAATTTTTTGATATTTTATTTTTATTTAAATTGAATAAAAAATAAAAATAAATAAAAAAATAAATACATAAAATAAATACAATAAGAGATAAGAAGAGATGCGACCGCCTCCTACATATTTTATCCCCTCTCCCACAAAGAAACTCGTAATCCCGACTACATTGGCAATCCCATCAATTATTCGTCTATCAAAAAAATGAGTTAATTCAGTTAATCTTCTTATGACTTCAGTTAAAGATATTGCATAAAAAGCATCCATGTAACCCCGATTATAGGACCAATCATATATCACATTTATTATTTTGTCCCAAAAAATTCTATTAGGACCTTTTTTAGCGAGCGAATTAAAAACGATCAAATTGTGTGAGGATGAATAAACAGGCTTATATAAAGAAGACGCTATTAATATTCCGAAATAAGCTATACTAACCGAAAAAATTGCATTTGTTACAAATTCATACCAAATAATATAATTGTTTTCATTTTTATGCAAAAGGGTTAAAGATGGAATTAACAGTTTAGATAATATATCCAAATCTTTTACTTCTGGATTGAAGTGATTGAAAGGAATTCCTATGGCTCCAATAAACAAAGTAAAGAGTACCAAGACAAGCATAGGAAATAAGATAGTATTATTAGATTCATGGGGATAGGAGAAAAAACTTTTAGTGTCAAAATAATTAATAGTAATAAAAGACCGAGTCAGATTTCTTACATTACCATCAATTTGATATGTCTTCTTCCAAAAAAGAGAAGCTCTTTCATTATTATTATGAATTGTTAATAAAGGTAACAATTTTTTTTTTAATATTTTTGATCCTTCTTTACCCCATAGAGATATTGAAAAAAATGAACCATTTTTTTTGCCACTGTAATTTTTAAAATGAACATTTAAATGTCCTTCAAATGTAAGTAAATAGACCCGAAACATATAAAATGCAGTTAATCCTGCTGTGGAACAAGCTATTATTGCGAAAATAGGTGAATACAACCAACTATCATTAAGAATTTCATCTTTGGACCAAAAGCAGGCGAGAGGTGGAATACCACAAAGAGAAAGAATTCCTAATAAAAAAAAAATCTTTGTAATTGGAACATATTTTGTTAAACCACCCATAAGAACCATATTTTGACTCTTATCTGGAGAATAGCCAACAATAGCTTCCATTGAATGAATAATGGATCCAGATCCTAAGAACAACAATGCTTTGGAATAGGCATGAGTAATCAAATGAAATAAAGCGGCTCGATACGACCCCATACCCAGGGCTAACATCATATAACCCAATTGAGATATTGTAGAATAGGCTAAACTTCTCTTAATATCTTTTTGAGCAAAAGCTAAAGCAGCTCCTAATAGCACTGTTATTATAGCTATCAAAGCTATTAGATTCATTATGTAAGGTATGACTACGAAAAGAGGAATAAGTCGAGCTACAAGAAAAATTCCCGCTGCTACCATAGTAGCTGCATGTATCAGAGCCGAAATAGGAGTGGGTCCTTCCATGGCATCCGGTAACCATACATGAAGAGGGAATTGGGCCGATTTAGCAATTGCGCCAGAAAATAATAGGAAGGCACACAAAGTAACAAATAAAAAATTCACCTCATTATTATAAATCAAGTAATTGAATATTTCGAACAAATCCCGAAATTCGAAACTGCCCGTTATCCAATAAAGACCTAAAATTCCTAATAATAAACCAAAATCCCCTACACGATTAGTTACAAACGCTTTTTGACAAGCATTCGACGCACTAGGTCGTGTGAACCAAAAACCTATTAATAGATAAGAACACATTCCAACCAATTCCCAAAAAAAATAAATTTGTACCAAATTATAACTAGTAACTAATCCCAACATTGAAGTATTGAAAAAACTCATATAAGCAAAAAATCTCAAATAGCTTTGATCATGAAACATATAATTGTCACTATAAATAAGAACCAAAATTCCAACTGTAGTAATTAATATTGACAAAATAGAAGTAAGGGGGTCGATCAAGTGTCCGAACTCTAAAGACAAATCATTATTGATGGTCCAAGACCATACATATTGATAGATAGAACTGCTATTTATTTGTTTAATAGACAAATAGATCGAAAAAATCATAACTATACCCAACAATAAAACACTCGGAAAAGCCCACACACGGCGAAGTTTTTTTGTTGACGCCGGAAAAAGTAGGAGTCCCACTCCTATTAACATCGGGACTGGAAGTGTAACGAAAGGTATGATTTGTGAGTATTGATATGTATGTTCCATAATAAATCTTATAATTTTATTAATTAAATGTTTCTAATTCATTGGCTCTTATTGCTATTATCTCTTCTATTTTTAAAGTTTTAAAGGATTCAGTCAATAATAAAATTGAATAATAATACAAATATATAAATAAAGATATGCAAAACCAAAATAGAGTTTTATCTTCTTAATTAGTCTGAATCTTTCCCTTATATATTCAAATCAAGAAGTTAGAATTGGTAAAATGATATGACTAAGATATTAATGAAAAAAAAAGACTTACTCTAGAAATTATGGATTTCAAAAATTTCTATATGTAGAGAAAAAATAAAGAATTATAAAGTAGGACTTTATTTTGATAGGAATGATAAAAAAAAGACAGTTTTTTACCGGATCCTTACCTTACTGGATCCAATAAAAAAACTTAAATTTTTATTATTATTATTAGGATCAATTTGAGTTTAGGTGCTTAACCCTTTTGATGTATTTTAATAGGTCTATAAATGTGGTATAACGAATATATATATAAATAAATAGAAAACGAAATGTAAGCAGATAGTTTTTTATGAAGAGAGTCCAATTTCTAAACTACATAGTTAGATAATAAACAGTAAAGAACCCTTTTTTTTTTAAGTTCTCTTGATGGATTGAAGCCAGAACTCTTTATTTACAAAAGGTTATTTGTAGAAGAGCATAAACTACAAAAAAAACAACCATTGTTAAGTTAACTTTAATTGACATATTAAATAATAATATGGATTATGATAATAAAGATTATTATAAGAACGTTCAAATGCCTATTTCTATTTGATAAATTCAATTATTTCCGAAATAATATTTCATTGACTTGATTCCTTCAAGCTCGACGATTGAATAAAAATCGGTTATTATGAATTCGAGCAAGCCGCTATGGTGAAATTGGTAAACACGCTGCTCTTAGGAAGCAGTGCTAGAGCATCTCGGTTCGAGTCCGAGTAGCGGCATAATATCTTTTAATTTGCAAAAGCATCTAATAAGTCCTATAATGAATTCAATTCCTGATTTTAATCCCATAAAATTCAGGAACCCCTACTTTTTAAATTTTAAAATTTTTATGATATCTTCAACTTTAGAACATATATTAACTCATATATCTTTTTCGGTTGTTTCAATTGTAATTACAATTTATTTTATAACCTTACTAGGCGATGTAGGCGATGAATTCGTAGGATTATATGATTCGTCAGAAAAGGGCATGAGAACTGCTTTTTTCTGTATAACAGGATTATTAGTTACTCGTTGGATTTATTCGGGGCATTTACCATTAAGTGATTTATATGAATCATTAATCTTTCTTTCATGTGGTTTCCACATTATTCATATGGTTCCTTATTTTAAAAACCATAAAAATTATTTAAGCAAAATAATCGCGCCAAGTACTTTTTTTACGCAAGGCTTTGCTACTTCGGGTCTTTTAACTGACATACATCAATCCGAAATCTTAGTACCTGCTCTCCAATCCCAGTGGTTAATGATGCACGTAAGTATGATGTTATTGGGCTATGCAGCTCTTTTATGCGGATCATTATTATCAGTAGCACTTATAGTAATTACATTTCGACAAGCCATAAGAATTGTTGATAAAAGCAATAATGATTCATTTTCCTTTGGTGAGATCAAATACATACTGGAAAGAAACAATCTTTTAAGAAAGATTTCTTTTCTTTCTTCTAGGAATTATTACAGGTTTCAATTAATTCACCAATTAGATCACTGGAGTTATCGTATTATTAGTATAGGGTTTATCTTTTTAACCATAGGTATTCTTTCGGGCGCAGTCTGGGCTAATGAAGCATGGGGATCATATTGGAATTGGGACCCAAAGGAAACTTGGGCATTTATTACTTGGACCATATTTGCGATTTATTTACATACTCGACCAAATAGAAATTTGGAAGAAATTTTCAATTCTGCAATTGTCGCTTCTATCGGTTTTCTTATAATTTGGATATGTTATTTTGGGGTTAATTTATTAGAAATAGGATTACATAGTTATGGTTCGTTTCCATTTATATTGAATTGAATTGAAGAAAGGGTCGGGCAAATACAACCCAAAATAGAGTATATATAATAAACTTCAAGTAAACCCTTGAGAACCTTTTGAATCACTAAATTACTTGATTCAAAAAGTTCTCACAAAAGTCAAACATCTCCGGTTACAATTCATTTTTTTACTTAAATTTAAGAAAAAAATTTTTCACTGTATAACGATTTAAAATTTTTTAAACATCATCGAATTGTTTTTTTATTTTTTGTTTTTCAAAACTACCTAGAAAAATAATTAGATAGAATAGCCTCGACCTTGTCAAATGATAATGATAAAACTAAATCCGGATAAATACCAATACCTATTACAGGTAGAAGTATAGAGATCGAAACAAATAACTCCCGTGGTCCAGAATCAAAAAAATAAGAGTTTGGGACATTAAACAACCTGTATCCATAGAACATCTGGCGTAACGTAGATAATAAATAAATAGGAGTTAATATCATTCCAATTGCCGTTACAAAAGTAATTATTATTTTGGGCATTAAAAGATATTTTTTACCGGTAATTATTCCAAAAAAGACTATCAATTCGGCAAAAAAGCCGCTCATGCCCGGTAATGCAAGGGAGGCTAGTGATAAGATACTGAACATTGTGAATATTTTTGGCATTGGGTTGGCCATTCCGCCCATTTCGTCAAGATAAGCAAGACATATTCTATCATAACTCGTTCCTGCCAAGAAAAAAAGTTCAGCGCCAATAAATCCATGTGATAGTATTTGTAAAATAGCTCCATTCAGTCCCATATCGCTTAGAGAAAAAATTCCTATAATTATGAAACCCATATGAGATACAGAAGAATAGGCTATTCTTTTTTTTAAATTTCGTTGACCAAGAGATGTTGAAGCTGCATAGAGTATTTGCATCGCGCCTACTATTATCAACCAGGGGGAAAATATGGAATGAGCATGGGGTAATAATTCCATATTGATTCGAACCAACCCATATGCTCCCATTTTTAATAAGATTCCGGCTAGAAGCATACAAGTACTGTAATGTGCTTCTCCATGGGTGTCTGGTAACCATGTATGTAAGGGTATAATCGGTGATTTGACAGCAAAAGCAATAAGAAAGCCAATATAAAATAGTATTTCTAGGGCCACCGGATATGATTGATTGGCTGATGTTTCAAAATTGAATGTTGGTTCATTGGAACTATATAAAGTTATGCCCAAAGCTCCCATTAATAAAAAAAGGGAACTTCCTGCAGTATACAAAATAAACTTTGTAGCTGAATACAGACGTTTCTTTCCTCCCCACATGGATAGAAGTAGATAAACTGGAATTAATTCTAACTCCCACATGATGAAAAAAAGTAAAAGATCTTGAGAAGAAAATAATCCTATTTGACCACTATACATTGCTAACATCAGAAAATGTAATAATCGGGAATCCCGAGTAACTGGCCAAGCCGCTAAAGTAGCTAAAGTGGTGATAAATCCTGTAAGTAAAATAAGTCCTAGAGAAAGTCCATCTATTCCCAATCTCCAGTAAAAATCAAAAAAATTGATCCATTTATAATCCTCCATTAATTGCATTAATGGATCATCTAATTGGAAATAATAAGAGAATGCATAGGTCATTAAAAGGAATTCTAAGACACATATACATATAGTATACCACCTAATTGCCTTATTTCCTCTCTGAGGGAAAAATAAAATTACGGAGCCCGCGGATATCGGTAAAACTACAAATATTGTTAATAAAGGAAAAGAATTCGTGGTAAAGACAAGATACACTTGGACCAGAAAAACCCGTTCTCGAAAAAAATAATTTTAAATATATTATGTTTTCGAGAACGGGTTTTTGTCGGTAAACAAAAAAACAAAATGTATTCAAGCGGGTTTTTCTGGAAAGTATCAATAAGCTAGACCCATGCTTCGAGTTGTTTCATGCCATAAATAAACTCGAACACTCAAGAAATCCGTTGGACAGGCGGATTCACATCTCTTACAACCGACACAGTCCTCTGTTCTTGGAGCAGAAGCAATTTGCTTAGCTTTACATCCGTCCCAAGATATCATTTCTAATACATCAGTGGGGCAGGCTCGGACACATTGAGTACACCCTATACATGTATCATAAATCTTTACTGAATGCGACATTGGATCTATAATTTTTTTTTGAACATCATAAATTTTCGATCTAGTAAATTTATGAATCATATATTTTATTTAAACACCAGATGAATCAATGATTTAATAGAATCTTTCTATTCAATTCAGGATCGACTCATGAAATATAGACAAGATACTTCAATTTCTTACCTTTTCGCATTCTCGCAAACATGATCAGATACACATACATGCCAATTCGAATTGATGAATATTCTATTTTATACGATTAATATTACTTATTCAACAAATTCGATTGATTTATACGGGTTGATTTTCTGTTACGATAAATTGACGAAACAATAGCCGGTCCAATAGCTGCTTCAGCGGCTGCCATAGCTATAACAAAAATTGAGAAAATATTTCCTTTTAATTGGCGACTATCAAAAAAATCAGAAAATGTTACGAAATTTATATTAACTGCATTTAGTATAAGTTCAAGACACATAAGGGCTCTAACCATATTTCGACTCTTGATCAATCCATAAATACCGATAGAAAATAAATAAGCACTCAAAAAAAGTACATGTTCGAGCATCATTGACCAACTACTTATTATTATTTTTTATTTTTTATTATTTTATTTTTATGAATTTAGATTTATTTCAATATGAACAACAATTCAACATCTACAGAGTAGATTAACTAGGATAAGAATATCACAAGTACAGAATAAAGAAATTTATACATGAATAATTTTCAAATAGAATTGAAGGAAAATGTATGTGATAACATAGAACAAAGTTCAATTTGTATTGCGGTTGCTAATTATAAAGATTTATTACTGACGAGCCACAACAATAGCACCTATCAAAGCAACTAAAAGAGTTATTGAAATTAATTCAAATGGAAGAAAAAAATCTGTTGATAAATGAATTCCAATTTGTTGACCATTACTTATCAAATCGTGCTCCATAATTTGGTTTGCTTTTGTAGTCCAAATAATCCCGTACCATGACGTATTTAGAATAATAGTGATTAGTGAAACAAAAATACTTGTACAAACTAAGGAACTAACCCCATCCCCGACAGTCCAAAAATTGAAATCTTTGTAATATTCTGAATCATTCATGAACATCACAACAAATATAATTAAAACATTTATAGCTCCTACATAAATAAGGAGTTGTGCAGCAGCTACAAAATGAGAGTTTGATAAAATAAAGAATAAGGATATACAAAAAAGAACCAATCCCAATGAAAAGGCAGACAAAATTGGGTTGGTAAGTAATACCACTCCTAGACCTCCTAATATAAGACCTAATCCCAGAAAGACTAAAAGAAAATCATGTATTGGTCCAGGCAAATCCATTGTACGTAAAATAAAAAAAAGAGATAAAAAATGGAATTGTTTTTTCATGACCTTATTGACCCGACCAGGAAAAACTTTTTTCTAATGGGTTAAAATCTTAAAGGGTGTAATTTGCTGTAGGTAGAGCCATCGAACTAATCTCATTCTTTGGTAATTTGAAACCCTAAATTTGAATTTCGAAACAATTAGGGATATAACTACGAATATAGTAATAGATTAAAAATCAAAATGAAGTCGCGATACGATTCTCACCAACTAAGCAAATCAAGAGTTGGGTTTATGGTTTTTGTAGTTATTGATCAAGCAAAATGAAAGAAACCCCATTTCATCTCTTTAGATCAAAACGGAATCTTCGTTTAGTAATTGTAAATTGCTCTTTAATTAATCTTTAATTAATCTTTAATTAATCTTTAATCAAAGAGGGTTTACCCATTTTTTTGAGGTGAATTCAAAATTGTTCGAATTGTATAATCGTCAATTAATGACATTGGTAAACGACCCAAAGCAATTTGATTATAATTCAATTCGTGACGATCATAAGTGGAAAGCTCATATTCTTCGGTCATTGATAAACAATTTGTTGGACAATACTCAACACAATTGCCACAAAATATACATATTCCGAAATCAATATTGTAATTAAGCAACCGTTTTTTTCGAATGTCAGTTTCAAATTCCCAATCAACAACAGGTAAATCTATAGGGCATACACGAACACATACTTCACAAGCAATGCATTTATCAAATTCAAAATGGATTCGACCGCGGAAACGCTCCGATGTAATTAATTTTTCATAAGGATATTGAATAGTTATAGGTAAACGATTTGCATGAGATAAGGTAATCATGAAACTTTGACCAATGTACCTTGCAGCTCGTATGCTTTGTTGACCATAATTCATGAACCCAGTTACCATGGGGAACATATCGTGAATATCTATAAATAATTTCATTTTTGTTTCTTTTTCTTGTTTGAGACAAGTCATGAATATATAAAAGTATTCCTTTATAGCGAAAGGAGTTGGAAAGAGGTTGTTAATAATAGATTACCTAGAGAAATGGGTAAAAGAAATTTCCATCCAAGATTTAAGAGTTGGTCTATTCTTAGTCTAGGTAGAGTCCATCTTGTTGTGATAGGAATGAATAAGAACAAATAAGTTTTAACCAATGTAATAAAGATACCAATTGCTGTTCCAAAGACTCTACCCGCTTTATTTTTTTCAAAAAGCTCAGGAACAAATATGTACGGAATAGAGATATTCCAACCGCCCAAGTAAAGAACTGTTACAAATAATGAAGAAACTAATAAATTTAGATAGGAAGCAAGATAAAATAAACCAAATTTGATACCCGAATATTCGGTTTGATAACCTGCTACTAATTCTTCTTCTGCTTCTGGTAAATCAAAGGGTAACCTTTCACATTCCGCTAGGGAAGAAATTAAAAAAATTATAAACCCTATAGGTTGGCGCAACAAATTCCACCCCCAAAAACCATATTTTGATTGTGCCTCAACTATATCAACTGTACTTGAACTGTTAGATAATCATAGTCGGTGATAACATCACTGTTCCGATCGCTATTACAGAATCGTACATGAGATTTTCACCTCATACGGCTCCTCGAAGGCCATAACTAAATCTAAGGACCAGTATTGTATTTTTTATCTTGATATATTTGTAGGATAAATAAGATTAAAATATATCGGAGGTTCCCAAATTCGACCAGTGAAATTCTGTCTGTTAGAATACTAAAAAAGTACTTATGAATTTATCTCCTCCTTTTCATTTTTCTTTCTTGAGTAATTACTTAAATCCTTCAATAAAATACTCCTTGTAGAAATACAAATGGATATGTCAACCTATCATTTTCGATTACGAAAACGAATTGGACATTCAATTAGTTTATGAATTATTACACGAATTCGATCTCCATGAATATGGATATAGGAAAGAAAGAACAAAAAGTATCTCTTTTTTTTCCTATTGTAATTATATTCTTTTTTTGTTCCTATTCTTCTTTCGGAAAAAAGGGCGGACTAAAAAAAAAGGAAAGGATTATTTCGTTCCTGATAGTTATTTCTTTAATCGGTGGACGGGAGCATACTCTGGATCGGAATCATGGGGAGTACCACCTGATCGTTTCTACCAACTTAAAGCCCCAATTTCTATTCTTTTATATTATGTATGCACATCCATAAATATCCTTTTGCTTTTGGATAACTTTTCAAATCTCTATTACTAATCCTTTGTGTATCTTGGTGTTACTAACCATCCACTTATTTTGTTTTCTCGTTAGCATTATGCTAATACATATAAATGATAGTGAAAACTCAATAAAGTTGATCTTTTGAGCCCGCTTCAAGCCAGGATGACTAATCCACCAATCTTGGGGCAAACGGTCTCGTCTTCTTATGTTTATTCCTGCTTTACTCTTGTACATAGAAAATGAGTCTCAATTTTTTTACTACAAATTCAGAAGCTGTTTTCCTTCACTCATATAACTATCCAATTTAGTTCATCAACCTAAAAAAAAATGAAGATATCCATTCAATTTATTTCATCTTCTTGCTAAAAAGAAAGTAAGAGGGAAAAGTTTCTATTTCAACGAATCGCACGTAGAGATACGGATAATACACAGAGAGTTAACGGTATTTCATAACTAATCGATTGAGCAGCAGCTCGTAGACCACCCAAAAAGGAATATTTATTATTTGACCCATATCCTGACATAAGGAGTCCAATTGGAGCAATACTTGAAATGGCAATCCAGAAAAAAACACCGATATTTAGATCAGCTAAAACAAAGTTATAGCCAAAAGGAATTACTGAATAACTTAATAGAGTTGATATGACTGCTATGGATGGTCCGATACTGAATAAACGGGTATCCCCTCTAGATGGAAAAATATTTTCTTTAAAAAGTAGTTTTATACCATCTGCTAGAGCTTGAAGGACTCCCAAAGGACCGGCATATTCAGGTCCAATACGTTGTTGTATCCCTGCGGATATCTCTCTTTCTAACCACACAATTACTAGTATACCTATTGTAATTCCTAATACAAGAGTAAAAATATCGACAAGCATCCATATAATTCTATAAACCTCATTTAAGGTTTCCAATCTGTAAAAAGAATTGATAGCTTGTACTTCTGTTGTATCAATTATCATTTCAACGATCAACTTCTCCCATAATGATATCTATGCTACCTAGTATTGTCATAATATCAGCCAATTTCATACCTTTAACTAATTGAGGAAGAATTTGCAAATTGATAAAACCCGGCGGGCGAATTTTCCATCTCCAAGGAAAACTGCTCTGACCCCCTATCAGAAAAATTCCTAATTCTCCTTTTGGGGCTTCGACTCTCAAATAAAGTTCTTGTTTCGGCAATTCAAAAGTAGGAGAAGTTTTTTTACTAATGAATCGATATTCAAAATCATTCCATTTTTGATCCCTTTCTATATCAAAACATCGGGTTTCTAAATTCTCATAGGGCCCCCCCGGGATTCCTTCCAGAGCCTGTTGAATAATTTTTATGGATTCCATCATTTCACCAATTCGGACTAAATAACGAGCTAATGAATCGCCTTCTTTTTGCCACTGGACTTCCCAATCAAATTCGTCGTAACACTCATAATGATCAGCTTTACGAAGATCCCATTGTACTCCGGAAGATCGTAGCATTGGTCCGGATAAACCCCAATTTATTGCTTCCTCTGCACTAACAATACCCACTCCTTCAACTCGTTCTAAAAAAATAGGATTTGGCGTAATAAGTTTTTGATATTCAGCAACTTCGGTTAAAAAATAATTGCAGAAATCCAAACATTTATCTATCCAGCCATGAGGTAGATCAGCCGCTACTCCTCCGATACGAAAAAAATTATGCATCATTCTCATACCAGTGGCAGCTTCGAATAAATCATATACTAACTCTCTTTCTCTAAAAATATAGAAGAAAGGAGTCTGCGCACCAATATCCGCCATAAAGGGTCCAAGCCATAAGAGATGAGAAGCTATACGACTCAACTCCAACATAATTACTCTGATATAGTTGGCTCTTTTAGGTACTTGAATATTTCCTAACTGTTCTGGCCCATTTACTGTTACTGCTTCTGTGAACATAGTAGCTAAATAATCCCAACGTGTTACATAAGGCAAATATTGTATAATTGTTCGGTTTTCCGCAATTTTTTCCATTCCTCTGTGTAAATAACCTAATATTGGTTCACAGTCAATAACATCTTCACCGTCTAGAGTAACGATGAGTCGAAGAACACCATGCATTGATGGGTGGTGGGGACCCATATTGACTATCATAAGGTCTTTTCTTGTTGCTGGTACATTCATAGGGGTTTCCTCAATTCATTCTTCCATGAATTACTGAAAACGAAAATAAATTCATCAAAAAGAAAGATCTAATAAATAAAAAAAAAACTCTTCAAATTAACAAGTTTTTTATTCCTGAATATCCAACTGGCTAATTAATTCTTTATAACGTACTCTATTTTTCTTTGCCAAATAAGACAGCAGTCGTTGGCGTTTTGCTAGAATTTTCCGTAAACCTCTCTCAGATGAATAGTCTTTTCTATGCAATTCCAAATGTGAAGTAAGTCTTCCTATCTTATTAGTGAAACGTACTATTTGAAATTCAACAGATCCCCTGTTTTCCTCTTTTTCTTCTTGTGAAGTCACAGAGATGAATGAATTTTTTACCATAAAATGAAATCCCCTCCTTTTTATTTTATTATTTTAAGATATTTTAAATTTATTTTAAGATATTTTTATTGATCAGTAATAATAATGTAATAATAGTATAATGTCAGTTCATTTTTATTTGGTATACACAAAAATCTTCACTTCGTTAGGAATTTTGAATTTTGTAAAATTCAATTTATCATTAATAAATCCAATGAATTTTTTTACTTTTAGGTATAAAATTTTATCTTTTGTAAGCGAAGAAATATACTATCCTTTTGTATCTCTAGCCGAATAAAAAAATTCATTGATTTTTTTATAGATCTAATTTATACATGATTGAATTACATGTATTAGAATGTAATATGGAGTGTAAAACAATGCATGTGTCCATCTCCTTGTTTTCATATACTAGA